AAGAACCGGCACAATACGCCTAATCGATTGGAGTTGCGAAAATTTTGTCCATATTGTTACAAACATACGATTCACGGGGAGGTAAAGAAATAGATCGAACCGAGCACCCGCGCCCTTATCTTACAAGGAAACGGAAAAAATTACATTATATATATATATAACATATTTAACATAGTTAAAGATAATTATAAACAAACCAAATCCTATTTTTTTATTCTAATTAGAGATACGGCTGAAATAGGATTTTAGGGATAAGAAATAAACTAACCAAACCATGGATAAATCCAAGCGAACTTTTCTTAAATCCAAGCGATCTTTTCGTAGGCGTTTGCCCCCGATCCAATCGGGGGATCGAATTGATTATAAAAACATGAGTTTAATTAGTCGATTTATTAGTGAACAGGGAAAAATATTATCTAGACGAGTGAATAGATTGACCTTGAAACAACAACGATTAATTACTATTGCTATAAAACAAGCTCGTATTTTATCTTTGTTACCTTTTCTTAATAATGAGAAACAATTTGAAAGAACCGAGTCGACCACTAGAACTCCTAGTCTTAGAGCCAGAAAAAGATAGGTTTACTTTTTCTTCACTTGAATTCGAATTCCCATCCGAACTCAAACGGGGACTGATATTTTGTTGGAAAAATCCAAGAATCCGGATTGAATTCTCGTGTCGTAAGAAAAAAAATAATAATCTGGGAAGAAGAAATTTTTTTATTGAACGTGTTGATTCATATTTATTTTGACTACTTTCTCATATTTTATCATATTCTATTCATTTTTATTCTTATCATATTCTATTCATTTTTATTCGACCTTCCCGGAGTTCATTCTCCGGGCAACTCCGTTTAATCAGTGGATTCCTTCCAACCTACTTCTTTTATGATCTCATTGGAAATCATATAAAGACAATTCCTATTTGATATAGCTATTTGTGCAAGTATTTTACGATTAAGAAGCAACTGTCTCTTGTACAGACGGTTTATTAATCTACTATAACTATAGCATACCCCCCTTTCACGAATTGCTGCATTTATTCGAGTGATCCACAAACGACGAAAATTTATTTTTTGCCTATCCCTATCTCGATGAGCCGAAACCAAAGCTCTTATTTTTTGTTGAGTAATAGTTCGAGTAAGTCTTGAATGAGCCCCCCGAAAGCTTGATGCAAATAAACGAATTTTTGTTCTACGTCTCCGAGCGATATATCCCCGTCTAATTCTGGTCATTGAATAAATGAAACTTTCACGAATAACTAATAGATTTCCTTTCTTTCAGTTATTCTTTTGCCCCTTTCCTAGTATATTAATAACAAAACGGATTTTTCCAATGTATAAACTAAAAATTCCAACGGCTTTGGCTACTATAACCTTCCCAACCACTATTTTTTATTTTTTATAGGCGTTTCACCTCGAAATACGAAATTTTACTATACTAGGTATTAAAAATAAAAAAAATAGCAATGATAAAGAAATAGTGGATTCCATCGTTTCTATGGTTACTTCTTAAACGGTGAGGTCTTCTCTATACACCGGAGCCTTTACTTCATTTAATCAATGTTATTGCTAACTTGTATAGTTCACATTCTTCAGCTCTACCCATGAATTATCCAGTAATAGGTCTTTCACAACGAGCTCTACCTATACAGTAACGGTATTTAATTATGAAGGTTGGCTGGGTAGCTGACCCTGTTAGTCCGTTCTTGCAAGAGGGGTCTATATTAACTAAGATTTCCTCCGCTTAATGGATAACCATTTGCTACCAATGGAGAATTGCTTCTCATCTTGAATTGAGGTGAGTGGATTTACACCAATAGAAACCATAAATTTCATACATAATAAAAGGGATATGCTCCATTTTCTTATTTTTAGATAGGAAATGTAGTTCGTTTTTCCCTTCTATCCTATTTGATCAATGATATTCGAACATTGCTCTCTTTCCTTTGTTCCCTTTGTTCTAGTTCATGATCTGAACGAGTCGCACATACACCCTAGTACATGTTCCTCGACGCTGAGGGCATCCCCGAAGCGCGGGGGATTTTGTGACATTTCTAATTGGCTGTCTTGTATTTCTAATAAGTTGTTTAATCGTTGGCATGTTGAATTGTATACATAATGGGCTGGTTTAGATCGATCCTAACCGCATGATTATGAATTCCTTTTATTCAATAGAATAGTAAATAAAAGTCATAGAATATTAATATGAAACTCGGCAGGGGTAATTTCAAATCACGAATTGACGCGAAATCCAGGCTATTGTCATTCAACCGCTACAAGATCAACAATTCCATAAGCTTGAGCCTCTGTTGCTGACATAAAAACATCTCTTTCCATGTCTTCGGAGACAACCCATAGGGGTTTGCCCGTTCTTTGTACATAAACCCTTGTCAGGGTTTCACGTAATTTCAGCAGTTCTCCCACTTCCAGGATGAATTCTCCCGTTGCTACTTCAGAAAAAGAACCGGCAGGTTGATGGATCATTACCCTGATGATAT